CTAATATGACACCCGATTTGTCAAAGGGATTGGATTGGTGACTTACCCATTCAGTGACTTTGGCACTGGACGTTCCAAAAACGGGTACTATCGGATCGGGTGAATTAGAGAATAGACAGAGGTCCGTTGGCATTTCAGCCTTTCTTCTCCTTTCAGGGCCTATCCGAAAGAGAATCCAGTACCTCTTGGTCCTGAATATCAGAATAGGACGAACGAACCGGCCTCCGCGGATATCTTTGCTTCGGAACAAAACCCTGCAATCAAATAGATTGTCCCAAGGGCGCCATATTCTAGGAGCCCAAGTTATGCTATTGAAAATTCGTTCCTCTAGCAGTTCCGGTTTGACCATTCCGTTCCCTTTTTCAAACTCCACTTCTTTTCATATAGCAATCCCTGATCAAAGAGAGAACAATATCCATTTCAAAACATTTCTAACGGATTCCTTGGTTCGGACCGACGAAGTAATGGCACTCGATTATTATCAACCTGACTGCAATCTTTTTCTGTCGGTAAGGATTGCACCAGAGCACCTTCTACTTCTAATAGGCCATGAACTATAGATAGAGAAGAATCATTCTGAGCGAGTCCATAAGAAGCGACCCACTTTTTTTCATCGGTTCCGGGGGAAGACCAAAGATCTTGCGCGACCGGTCCGCCATAAAAACTCAAAAGAGAAAGAAGTCTCGTTAATCTCTTCATGCTCGTTCCAAGTTCGAAGTACCCTTTGGCCAAAGAAAAACCCGCTTCCTGACACGATTGCCTCTTTATCTTTATATAGATAGATTCTATGGGGTTATTACTTAGAAGTCTATTTTGTACAAGAGCCCCTCCTATCTGATAGAAAAGGGTCCCATGATCCCGAGCCGGTCTTACCTTGGCTCGCAAACCCCAAGTTTGTCTATGAAGAGCCAATCTAATTGTATTAGTTTCTATAATGGATTTCTTATGTGGAATACTAATGGATAGGGCCTCGTTGCTAAGTGCTACAAGATCTAGTGCACTGGAACTCGTGGTTATGGACCCGAATCCTTTAGTATGGAACATTGTCTTTTCCAAGTAAAAACCCCTAGTATATGAAAGAATGAAAAGGTGCTTTCGTTCTTGTGGAATAAGAAGCCCTCGTACCTTAATGAAAGGAAAATAGGAATTTTTCGTTAGGTATTTGACCAAATAGGATCGTCCAGTTCCTATAGAACCTATCACTAAAATACCCGATAGGGCTAAGCGGAACGAAAAGGGTTTTCCATGAGATGGTAAATGAAAACGATTAGCCCCACACGAGGTTTGGGAATAAGTGATTGTCTGATAATGAGCAAGGAATATACGTCTTTCTGCTAAAGAGGATCTATTAAACTCATAATTCATTAGATCCTTGTTATCAATGTCAACTAGGTATCATAAGTAAATGGATCCCGGTTGTTCAATCCTTTGATAACCAAGGTCATTCTTTGCTAAAGAGAAATGATCACTATGAGTCAGACTCAATAGAATTGGATCCATTCCAAATAGCGAGAATTAGGATTCTTGATCCCTCTCAATCTCTCTTTCAATTCGAGGATCCAGAGAGGTGTTTTCATAGTCATCTCCGAATATTTGCCATCTCCGAATATTTTCGATTTCATTTTTCTATGATATGTCTTTCTATATGAAAATTGGTTATTTACGATGTACGATGATCCCTGTTAAGCATCCATGGCTGAATGGTTAAAGCGCCCAACTCATAATTGGTAAATTTGCGGGTTCAATTCCTGCTGGATGCACGCGAACGGGAACGTTCCATAAGTCTATTGGAACTGGCTCTCTATCCATGGAATCTCATCCATCATCCATACATAACGAATTGGTATGGTATATTCATACCATAACATAAGAACAATAAGAACTCGAATTCTTATCGATACTGGAACTCAGAGCATAGGAGGGAAAGTCGATTTATGGATGGAATCAAATACGCAGTATTTACAGAAAAAAGTCTTCGTTTATTGGGAAAGAATCAATATACTTTTAATGTCGAATCGGGATTCACTAAGACAGAAATAAAGCATTGGGTCGAACTCTTCTTTGGTGTTAAGGTAGTAGCTGTGAATAGCCATCGACTACCCGGAAAGGGTAGAAGAATGGGACCTATTCTGGGACATACAATGCATTACAGACGTATGATCATTACCCTTCAACCGGGTTATTCTATTCCACTTCTAGATAGAGAAAAAAACTAAAGGAGAATACTTAATAATACGGCGAAACATTTATACAAAACACCTATCCCGAGCACACGCAAGGGAACCGTAGACAGGCAAGTGAAATCCAATCCACGAAATAATTTGATCCATGGACGGCACCGTTGTGGTAAAGGTCGTAATTCCAGAGGAATCATTACCGCAAGGCATAGAGGGGGAGGTCATAAGCGCCTATACCGTAAAATCGATTTTCGACGGAATCAAAAAGACATATCTGGTAGAATCGTAACCATAGAATACGACCCTAATCGAAATGCATACATTTGTCTCATACACTATGGGGATGGTGAGAAGAGATATATTTTACATCCCAGAGGGGCTATAATTGGAGATACTATTGTTTCTGGTACAAAAGTTCCTATATCAATGGGAAATGCCCTACCTTTGAGTGCGGTTTGAACTATTGATTTACGTAATTGGAAGTAACCAATTAGGTTTACGACGAAACCTAGAAATCGATCACTGATCCAATTTGACTACCTCTACGGGATAGACCTCAACAGAAAACTGTTGAGTAACGGCAGCAAGTGATTGAGTTCAGTAGTTCCTCATAGAAAATTATTGACTCTAGAGATATGGTAATATGGAGAAGACAAAATTGTTTGAAGCACGCACAGAACCGGAAGCGCCCCTTGTTTCAAAGAGAGGAGGACGGGTTATTCACATTTAATTTGATGGTCAGAGGCGAATTGAAAGCTAAGCAGTGGTAATTAAGACCCCCCGGGGAAAATAGGGATGTCTCCTACGTTACCCATAATATGTGGAAGTATCGACGTAATTTCATAGAGTCATTCGATCTGAATGCTACATGAAGAACATAAGCCAGATGACGGAACGCGGAGACCTAGGATGTAGAAGATCATAACATGAGCGATTCGGCAGATTTGGATTCCTTTCCTATATATCCACTCATGTGGTACTTCATCATACGATTCATATAAGATCCATCTGTCTAGAGATCGTCATATACATCTAGAAAGCTGTATGCTTTGGAAGAAGCTTGTACAGTTTGGGAAGGGGTTTTTTGAGAGAAAAGAAGAATCTACTTCAACCGATATGCCCTTAGGCACGGCCATACATAACATAGAAATCACACGTGGAAGGGGTGGGCAATTAGCTAGAGCAGCAGGTGCTGTAGCGAAACTGATTGCAAAAGAGGGTAAATCGGCCACTTTAAGATTACCATCTGGGGAGGTCCGTTTGGTATCCCAAAATTGCTTAGCAACAGTCGGACAAGTGGGTAATGTTGGGGTGAACCAAAAAAGTTTGGGTAGAGCCGGATCTAAGTGTTGGCTAGGTAAACGCCCCGTAGTAAGAGGGGTAGTTATGAACCCTGTGGACCACCCCCATGGGGGCGGTGAAGGGAAAGCCCCCATTGGTAGAAAAAAACCCACAACCCCTTGGGGTTATCCTGCGCTTGGAAGAAGAACTAGGAAAAGGAAAAAATATAGTGATAGTTTTATTCTTCGTCGCCGTAAGTAAATACGTAACTAGGAATATGGAAAATTGCATTTTTGGAATTTGCAATAATGCGATGGGCGAACGACGGGAATTGAACCCGCGCATGGTGGATTCACAATCCACTGCCTTGATCCACTTGGCTACATCCGCCCCTTATCCAGCTAAAGGATTTTTCTCTTTTTTCCATTCATCATTATTCTATTTATTCTGACCTCCATACTTCGATCGAGATATTGGACATAGAATGCCACTCTTTAAAATGGAAAAAAGGAGTAATCAGCTGTGACACGAAAAAAAACGAATCCTTTTGTAGCTCATCATTTATTGGCAAAAATCGAAAAGGTCAATATGAAGGAGGAGAAAGAAACAATAGTAACGTGGTCCCGGGCATCTAGCATTCTACCCGCAATGGTTGGCCATACAATCGCGATTCATAATGGAAAGGAACATATACCTATTTACATAACAAATCCTATGGTAGGTCGCAAATTGGGGGAATTCGTGCCTACTCGGCATTTCACGAGTTATGAAAGTGCAAGAAAAGATACTAAATCTCGTCGTTAACTGAATTCAGAATAGAAAGATTCAAAATAAAAAAAAACAAAGGTAGGCGGGGAATAACCCGGGGAATAACCTTATTTATGACAAGTTTCAAACTGGTAAAGTATACCCCTAGGATAAAGAAGAAGAAGAGTGGGCTAAGGAAACTCGCAAGGAAAGTTCCAACCGATCGTCTACTTAAGTTCGAACGGGTTTTCAAAGCACAAAAACGCATCCATATGTCTGTTTTCAAAGCACAAAGAGTTCTTGATGAGATTCGCTGGCGTTACTACGAGGAAACTGTTATGATACTGAACCTCATGCCTTATCGAGCATCTTATCCCATCCTAAAGTTGGTTTATTCGGCAGCAGCAAATGCTACTCATTATAGGGATTTCGACAAAGCAAATTTATTCATCACTAAAGCCGAAGTCAGTAGGAGTACTATCATGAAAAAATTAAGACCTCGAGCTCGAGGACGTAGTTGTCCCATAAAAAAAACCATGTGTCATATAACAATTGTACTAAATATAGTAAAGAAATCTAAATAATCTTTAGATCCATCTTAGATTTCGATTCCCAGTAAAAAAAAAATAGAATAGAAAAATATGGGACAAAAAATAAATCCACTCGGTTTCAGACTTGGTACAACCCAAAATCACCATTCCTTTTGGTTCGCACAACCAAAAAATTATTCTGAAGGTCTACAGGAAGATAAAAAAATACGGAATTGTATCAAGAACTATATACAAAAGAATAGAAAAAAAGGCTCGAATAGAAAAATAGAATCAGACTCAAGTTCCGAAGTAATTACACATAATAGAAAAATGGACTCAGGCTCAAGTTCTGAAGTAATTACACGTATAGAAATTCAAAAAGAAATCGATACGATCCACGTCATAATCCATATTGGATTCCCCAATTTATTAAAGAAAAAAGGAGCAATCGAAGAATTAGAGAAAGATCTACAAAAGGAAGTTAATTCTGTAAACCAGAGACTTAATATTGCTATTGAAAAAGTTAAAGAACCTTATAGACAACCTAACATTCTTGCAGAATATATAGCTTTCCAATTAAAAAATAGAGTTTCATTCCGAAAGGCAATGAAAAAAGCCATTGAATTAACTAAAAAAGCAGATATAAGGGGGGTAAAAGTAAAAATTGCAGGTCGTCTCGCAGGGAAAGAAATTGCACGTGCCGAATGCATCAAAAAGGGTAGACTTCCCCTCCAAACAATTCGCGCTAAAATTGATTATTGCTGCTATCCAATTCGAACTATCTATGGAGTATTAGGTGTAAAAATTTGGATATTCGTAGACGAAGAATAACTAGCCTTGTCTTCCCATTCTGTTCAGTGATAGAATAAAAAATGACAAGAGCCTTATTTTTCCTGAAATCCCTGAAAAAAAAGAAGAAATTCTACCTCTTTCTATAAGATTTAATGAAAATTGATAAATCTTTTAATATAATTGCTATGCTTAGTGTGTGACTCGTTAGTTTTTTCTTTAGAGTCAAAAATGGAGATTCAAAAAAAATTGACTGAACCCTACTATAAATAGAAAAAGAAAAAACTTAGTAATTATAGAAAATTAACTAATAACCAACCTATTGCTTCGTATTGTCGAGATCCTAACTAAGAAACAGTCACTATATGAATAAATACATCTATCATAAATGAGTAGATCTATCATATAGTTGTAGCAACTGCAATTTTGTCTCTAAAAAAGAAAACGGATTCTAGGTTGTGAAGCAAAACTAAAGGGATGTGGATAAAAGGAGGGATGATAGAAAGAAGGAAGAAGAATAAGAAAGATATAGGATTCCAATATGTATGGTCTATGAGTTACATCATAAAAGGCAATGTGATAAAGCATCAATATAATAAAAATAACAGAGAATTCGAAATCGTAACTTGAAACAAAAAATAGAAATTTTAAGCAATAATAAAATAAAGAGCGGCCCGGGTTAATAAAACTGAGAAAATTGACTCGGAAAGAAATTTTTGGAAAGCTCCATTGTGGGATTCAGACCTAACCATTAAAGGAGAAGTAGTGGGAACGACAGAACCTATGACTGCATAGGATTTTATTGAAAAGAATCCTAAGACTTCATTGGGTGGGATGGCGGAACAAACCAAAAAAATTGCCTTATTTGGTAAGGTTATAAATTAACAAATAAGACAGGAAAGAGTAAATATTCGCCCGCGAAATCTTTATTGAATTAGAATACTTTCCCGCGATTCAATAAGAGTCGAAATAAGGAGATTTTTTTTTAAGAAAGATTACATTATCTATAAATATAGAATATAGATAAATAGACACACACATCTAGATATATTCTAGATCTTCTTTCTTGACTATATATTTTTCTATTTTAACAAATTCAATATTCAATATTAAAAAAACCCTAACTTTTTCTATTATCTATTAATGTGCATCTATCCATAATATTCCAAAATATTATGGAATTAGAGAAATTTGCACGCTTTCTCATTTCATTCGCGAGGAGCTGGATGAGAAGAAACTCTCATGTCCAGTTTTGCAGTAGAGATGGAACTAAGAAAGAACCATCGACTATAACCCCAAAAGAACCAGATTTCGTAAACAACATAGAGGAAGAATGAAGGGAAAATCCTGCCGAGGCAATCGTATTTGTTTTGGTAGATATGCTCTGCAAGCACTTGAACCCGCTTGGATCACGTCGAGACAGATAGAAGCAGGACGAAGAGCAATGACACGATATGCACGTCGTGGTGGAAAAATATGGGTACGTATATTTCCCGACAAACCGGTTACACTAAGACCCACGGAAACACGTATGGGCTCAGGAAAGGGATCCCCCGAATATTGGGTAGCCGTTGTTAAACCAGGTCGAATACTTTATGAAATGGGCGGAGTATCTGAAACTGTAGCTAGAGCAGCTATCTCCATAGCTGCCAGTAAAATGCCCATACGAAGTCAATTTCTTCGATTAGAGATATAGCATCCCAAAAAAGGAGTATTGAAGATAAAAAAAACCAGGTTTTTTTTTCTGGAAAGACAATATTTCTTTCATCCTTTTGCATAGAAATAACAAATTGAAATCAAAATAATATGATTCAACCTCAGACCCTTTTAAATGTAGCAGATAACAGTGGAGCTCGAAAATTGATGTGTATTCGAGTCATAGGAGCTGCTAGTAATCAGCGATATGCTCGTATTGGTGATGTTATTGTTGCTGTAATCAAAGACGCAGTGCCCCAAATGCCTCTAGAAAGATCCGAAGTAATTCGAGCTGTAATTGTACGTACATGTAAAGAGTTCAAATGCGAAGACGGTATAATAATACGCTATGATGACAATGCAGCGGTTATCATTGATCAAAAAGGAAATCCAAAAGGAACTCGAGTTTTTGGCGCGATCGCCGAGGAATTGAGAGAATTGAATTTTACTAAAATAGTTTCATTAGCTCCTGAAGTATTATAAATACTAGTAGGCGAGATATAGATCAAAGAAAAAATTAGTAGATTATGTCTCACGTATATGCTTTAAAATCCAAAAGTAAAAGAAAAAAAAAGAAAACATGTTGATTATAGAAAAATTAGGAGGAACCTAGAATTAGAGTCTTATGGGCAAGGACACTATTGCTGATTTACTAACCTCTATAAGAAACGCGGACATGAATAAAAAAGGAACAGTTCGAGTAGTATCTACAAATATTACCGAAAACATTGTTAAAATACTTCTACGAGAGGGTTTTATTGAAAGTGTTCGGAAACATCAGGAAAGTAACAGATATTTCTTGGTTTCAACTTTGCGACATCAAAAGAGAAAGACTAGAAAAGGAATATATAGAACTAGAACCTTTTTAAAGCGTATCAGCCGACCCGGCTTACGAATTTATGCCAACTATCAAGGAATTCCTAAAGTTTTGGGCGGAATGGGAATTGCTATTCTTTCTACTTCTCGAGGTATAATGACAGATCGAGAAGCTCGACTAAACAGAATTGGGGGAGAAGTCTTATGTTATATATGGTAATCGCCCCTCCTATAGTACTCGAATTCTATCTCGAACTTCCTATTTTTCAAATAAAAATACAACGTTTTTTTTTATTTGAAAATCAAAATAGAAAAATAGGAGAAAAAAAATATGACAGAAAAAAAAAATAGCAGAGAAAAAAAAAACCCGAGAGAAGCAAAAGTCACTTTCGAAGGTTTAGTTACGGAAGCCCTACCCAACGGAATGTTCCGCGTTCGCCTAGAGAATGACACCATCATCCTGGGCTATATTTCAGGAAAGATCCGGTCTAGTTCTATACGAATACTGATGGGGGATAGGGTCAAAATTGAAGTAAGTCGTTATGATTCAAGCAAAGGACGTATAATTTATAGACTTCCCCATAAGGATTCGAAGCGTACCGAAGACTCGAAGGATACCGAAGATTTGAAGGATACCAAAGATTCAAAGGATTAGGTTTTTCTTTTTTCTAGGGTAATAAATTCAAAGTTCCAAAATTCAAGCGAAGAGACTTATTTTTTCCCAAAGATTAGATTCATAGTTTAAGAAAGGAATAAGGAAATATGAAAATAAGAGCTTCCGTTCGTAAAATTTGTACAAAATGTCGACTGATTCGTAGGCGTGGACGAATTAGAGTCATTTGTTCCAATCCGAAGCATAAACAAAGGCAGGGGTAATCTTTCGAAAAAGAACTTTACTTTCTAAAAAGTAAAAAAAGTACCCGCGGAAACGTCCAAATTCCAAATAAAATAATTAATAATTAAAGTAAAGGATATATTTTACCCTGAAACGGATATCTTTGTATCTTTTTTTCTTTTTGTTATTTCTAACTCATATTTATGAGATAATAAAATATGACAAAAGCTATACCAAAAATTGGTTCACGTAGGAGAGTGCGTATTGGTTTGCGTAGGAATGCGCGTTTTAGTTTACGGAAAAGTGCACGTAGAATAACAAAAGGAGTTATTCATGTTCAAGCTAGTTTCAACAATACCATTATAACTGTTACAGACCCGCAAGGTCGGGTGGTTTTCTGGTCCTCCGCGGGTACTTGTGGATTCAAAAGCTCAAGAAAAGCATCACCCTATGCTGGTCAAAGAACAGCAGTAGATGCTATTCGTACAGTGGGTTTGCAACGAGCAGAAGTTATGGTAAAGGGTGCTGGTAGTGGAAGAGATGCCGCATTACGAGCCATTGCTAAAAGTGGTGTACGATTAAGTTGTATACGCGATGTAACACCTATGCCGCATAATGGATGTCGACCTCCTAAAAAAAGACGTCTGTAAAAGAATTAAAACGCTTTCAAGAGAAATAAACGATTCAATGATCAAATAATAATACTAGTCTATTATGGTTCGAGAGGAGGTAGCAGGATCCACTCAAACACTACAGTGGAAGTGTGTTGAATCAAGAGTAGATAGTAAGCGTCTTTATTATGGTCGTTTCATTTTGTCCCCGCTTAGAAAAGGTCAAGCGGATACCGTCGGTATTGCCTTGCGAAGAGCTTTACTTGGAGAAATAGAAGGAACATGTATCACACGTGCAAAATTTGGGAGCGTGCCACACGAATATTCTACAATAGCTGGTATTGAAGAATCCGTACAAGAAATTTTACTAAATTTGAAAGAAATTGTATTGAGAAGTAATCTCTATGGAGTTAGAGACGCATCAATTTGCGTCAAAGGTCCTAGATACATAACTGCTCAAGATATCATCTTACCACCTTCCGTAGAGATCGTTGATACGGCACAACCTATAGCTAACTTGACAGAGCCCATTGATTTCTGTATTGAGTTACAGATCAAGAGAGATCGCGGATATCACACGGAACTCAGAAAGAACTCTCAAGATGGAAGTTATCCCATAGATGCTGTATCCATGCCTGTTCGAAATGTGAATTATAGTATTTTTTCTTGTGGGAATGGAAATGAAAAACACGAGATACTTTTTCTAGAAATATGGACGAATGGAAGTTTAACCCCTAAGGAAGCGCTTTATGAGGCTTCTCGTAATTTGATTGATTTATTTCTTCCTTTTCTACACGCGGAGGAAGAGGGCACTAGTTTCGAAGAAAATAAAAACAGGTTTACTCCACCCCTTTTAACCTTTCAAAAAAGATTAACTAATCTAAAGAAAAACAAAAAAGGAATTCCATTGAATTGTATTTTTATTGATCAATTAGAATTGCCTTCTAGAACGTATAATTGTCTCAAAAGGGCCAATATACATACACTATTGGACCTTTTGAGTAAGACTGAAGAAGATCTTATGAGAATTGACAGTTTTCGTATGGAAGATGGAAAACAGATATGGGACACTCTAGAGAAGCATCTCCCAATCGATTTACCTAAGAATAAGTTCTCGTTTTAAATCCATTGCAATTTTTTCCTCTTCTTCTTTTTCGAGTTAGAATAAAAAGAAAAAAGAAAACAATTTTGCATCTTTGGCACAATCTATATTTTCGCGAAATGGATCATAATAAAATGGATTTTAGGTATCTAGGGAAGATTCACTTGGAAGTAACTATTTCCTAGATACCTATGCACGGTACTTCACGGTTGAATGAATCAACCTGAAAAATCCCTAAAAAAGACCTAAAGTTAAGGATTTTTCAATGGGTAATGTTGCTCCAATACCTAACCAAAGAGCTACTGCAGTACCGATTAAAAAAACGGTCGTAGCTACTGGGCGACGAAATGGATTTTGGAATTTATTGACATTCTCTAGAAAGGGTACTGTCAATAAGCCCGTTGGCACAGAAACCATTAAGAGAACGCCCAATAACTTATTGGGTACTGTACGGAGTATTTGAAAGACGGGAAAGAAGTACCACTCGGGTAATATTTCCAGAGGAGTTGCAAACGGATCCGCCGGTTCACCAATCATTGACGGCTCGAGAACCGCTAAACCTACATTACATGCAATAGTACCTAGAATTACTACTGGAAAAATATATAAAAGATCGTTGGGCCAGGCGGGTTCCCCGTAATAATTATGTCCCATCCCTTTAGCTAATTTTGCTCTTAATACAGGATCATTTAAGTCAGGTTTCTTTGTTATTGGGATAGGTGAATTCTTTAGGATCCATCCCCCAAAGGAACCGGACATGAGAATTTTTCATCATCCGGCTCGAGCAAGAATGAAAGAAAAAAGACCGTGGAAGATCCATAATAGAATAAGGTATATAATGACTCAATGACTCTAGGTAAGAAAAGCTTTATCAGATTCTCTTTTCCGAAGTTGCACCTACAACTACTTATTTTATTGAAAAGAATCTTATTCTTATGGGTAAATGCTCAATATCCAAGTTGGCTTGCAAATTTGATCATGATCAATTGCTTTGTGGATTGTCTCATGTCTCTTGATTAGTTGGTGTTTATCCCCTCAATATCGCAAGTTTCTTACGTCCAAACAAAGTATTTACTTGTTACTAATAAAAAATCAAAAAGTCTAGCCTACGTTCTTCTTTAGATACCTTCTTTTACTCCGATAGTATTGCGGATCGCAATCGATGCAAAGAAAATGAATGCATTTCCATACTATAATAAAAAAAGTAAGTGTAATAAATAGAGAATTGGATCATGTCACATGACTTATTCTATTTCTACTCTATGGGATCTTACGGAGCCTGTTCATGGATGACATGGTTGGGGTATGATCATAGAAAATATTCTCCTCAAGTGAACCAGCCTATCCTTCCTAGATAGGGGACTTACGTGTTGATTGGATGCGGAGACACCTTTGGTTGTGAATTCTAATGTGGCAGATCCAATTCTTTATCTGCATGGCCAAATCAATAATTCAAGTCACACACTCCCATAATCCGCCTTATTTTCTTTCATAAAATGAACTTCAACTATTTGTATCAAAATACTTCGGAGTTGAAGAAAAGTATCCAAATGACATGTCTTATTTTACAATAACCCATGTTTGTAGCAATGAAATACCACAACCTACCCGATATGATATATGAAAATTAGAATTATCTTTCTCTATGATATGGCTTCCCTATAAAGGACCCGAAATACCTTGCTTACGTATCATTGGAAAGTGCATTAACATAAATACGGCAGTAAGCAGAGGCAGTACAAAGGTATGTAAACTATAAAAACGAGTCAAAGTGGATTGGCCCACACTAGCACTTCCACGTAATAACTCCACTAAAGGCGATCCTATTACCGGAATCGCTTCAGGTACACCTGTCACAATTTTGACTGCCCAATAACCAATTTGATCCCAAGGCAAAGAATAACCAGTTACACCAAACGATGCAGTCAATACACCCAAAACCACACCTGTCACCCAAGTTAATTCGCGGGGTTTTTTAAATCCACCTGTGAGATACACACGAAATACGTGCAGGATCATCATTAGAACCATCATACTTGCTGACCATCGATGAACTGATCGGATTAACCAACCAAAGTTGGCCTCGGTCATTATGTATTGAACCGAGGAAAAAGCCTCTGTAACGGTTGGGCGGTAGTAAAAAGTCATAGCAAAACCGGTAGCGACTTGTACTAGAAAACAAGTAAGTGTAATTCCCCCTAAACAATAAAATATGTTGACATGAGGAGGAACATATTTACTAGTTATATCATCCGCAATTGCCTGAATCTCAAGACGTTCCTCAAACCAATCATATACTTTATTGAGATAGGTAACTAACCCGAGTCCCCCTCCGAGAACCGTATATGAAAATTTCATCTCGTACGGCTCAAGCAGAAACACACAAATTTTCAACGGATATTAGAAAAAAAAAAGGTTCAAAACTTCATCAGCCACTGGATTGGGTCGATTTGCCTTGAAGATATGAAATAAGAAAAATCCAGAACTTATTCTTTGTGATGATAATGCCAAAAAATCTCAAGTTGGCTCATCTGTCTTTCTTTCTTTCCCTTATGTTGGTCATTAGAGGCTTCTTGACTTTTCTCTTCCCTATTTTGGATTTCTTTTTTTTTTTTTTTGCGTAATGCAGATTTACTCTTGTTTTACTAGTAAATAAATAAAGCAAAAATTCTAGTAGTTTTCTGATAGAAATTATCTTGTTGCGATCCTATGAATCAGTTCAATTAAAACCTTAGATTCATACTAGAGCCACGATGATTGAGTCTCAAGCTAACCAAAAGGCAAGGGTTCTTCGAATAAGAACCGCTTGATGATCATTTATTGAATCCGTGTAATAACTCGACAAAATCGAGAGAAAAAAAAAAGTTGTCTTTTGGGCAAACAAAATTGGAAGGAAGAAAATTTCTTTTTTTATTAAAAACTACTTGAATTTTTTTCAGTCTGGTTGCGAGGTCTGAATAGTGAGTATGAATCATAGTTCCATTTTTTTTCTTGATCCACTCTATCTATTTCGTGTTCCAGATACTAGAATAAAAAATATCCGACGAATTAGAATCATCTTGATAGAGATAACAGGCCCTTTCTATGTATTATCAATAGGATCCATTCTAACAAGTCACACACTCATATTCCAGAGATACCAAAACAAAAAAATTCCACGGTCGAACTACCAGAATGTCTAGAAATGTATAGCTTAAAGTAGAAAGGCTTTTTTGGATGGAAAAACAATGACTTCGTAGTTTTAGTTAGTAGAAACCTAATTCATTAAAATTCCGTCCAGTAAAACAGAAGAATTATAAATTTCTAAAATGATAGATAGGAATATCGCGAATAAAGCCATTGCGACCCCCATAAAAGGAGTAGTCCCCCAACCCGGAGCTACTTTCCCATATTCCGAATTCAAGGGTTTCAATAAACTACCTACGCGAGTTCGTCTTGGCCCAGGTCTAGAACTATCTTCAACGGTTTGTGTAGCCATAAATTCTATTTAATCATTGGTGTTGACTTTGTATACTATTCCGTTGTAGTTGTAAATACAAGATCTTTTCGTAGATCCATTGTAATCTTGAAATTCTATAAAAATGGAAACAGCAACTTTAGTCGCCATCTCCATATCTGGTTTACTTGTAAGCTTTACTGGGTATGCCTTATATACCGCGTTTGGGCAACCCTCTCAACAATTAAGAGATCCATTCGAAGAACACGGGGACTAATTGAAGTAAGAAGTCTCCCCATCTGGGAGACTTCTTACTTCAATGAAATTATTTCATTTTTTTAGTCGGAACCTTAGGTGGTTCTCGGAAGAAGATAGCGAAAAAAATTATCCCTAAAGTCGAAACTAAAAGGAACGTATAAACCAATGCTTCCATAGATTCGATCGTGGTTTATTTACAATTATAACTTCCACACCTATTCATTTGTCATTTGGGATCTTTTCCCATATAAAGATAAAGAAAGAAAAAGAGTCAAAGAAAGGATGGGAGATGTTTCCCATGTCAAATCAAAAAAGAGAGATGAAAGATACCATAGCAATGTGGTATCAGACTGCTTGTCTCCTTGTAGTTGGATCTCCAACTTTTTGGAATGTTCCAAATTCCACTTGAGCATCCAAGTCTGGATCAATACCAGCAAAAACATCTCGGAACAAGGTTCTAGCGCCATGCCAAATGTGTCCGAAAAAGAAGAGCAAAGCAAAGGTAGCATGACCAAAAGTGAACCAACCCCTTGGACTGCTGCGAAAAACACCATCCGATTTCAAAGTAGCCCGATCTAATTCAAAAATTTCCCCTAATTGGGAACGCCTCGCATATTTTTTTACAGTAGCAGGATCAGAATAACTTACTCCATTAAGTTCGCCACCATAGAACTCCACCGTTACACCTACTTGTTCAACACTATATTTGGATTCTGCTCTTCTAAAAGGAACGTCCGCTCTCACAATTCCCTCTTCATCTACCAAAACAACCGGAAATGTTTCAAAAAAAGTAGGCATACGGCGTACAAAAAGCTCGCGTCCTTCTTTATCTCTAAAGACGGGATGTCCTAACCATCCAACAGCTATTCCATCCCCGTTGTCCATTGAGCCTGCTCTGAATAATCCCCCCTTTGCCGGATTATTACCAATATAATCATAAAAGGCTAATTTTTCGGGAATTTTAGACCAAGCTTCTGATAAACTAAGATTTTCGGCTAACCCATCGCTAACTCTTCGATATATTTCTTGCTGAAAGTATCCCTGATCCCACTGATAACGAGTAGGCCCAAATAATTCGATTGGGGTAGTTGCTGACCCATACCACATAGTTCCGGCAACTACGAAAGCTGCAAAAAAAACAGCAGCGATACTACTGGAAAGTACAGTTTCAATATTGCCCATACGTAATCCTTTGTATAGACGTTGAGGCGGACGGACACTAAGATGGAATAGGCCCGCTAATATGCCCAATGTACCCGCAGCAATATGATGAGAAGCTATTCCCCCCGGAACAAAAGGATCAAAACCTTCTACACCCCACGCTGGATTTACAGCTTGTACTTTTCCAGTTAGTCCATAAGGATCGGACACCCATATCCCAGGACCATACAAACCCGTTACATGAAATGCGCCAAAGCCAAAGCAAGCCACCCCTGCAAGAAATAAATGAATTCCAAAGATCTTGGGCAAATCCAAAGAGGGTTTTCCTGTCCGCTCATCACAGAATATTTCTAGGTCCCAATATACCCAATGCCAGATAGCTGCCAAGAAACACAAGCCAGAAAACACAATATGCGCACCTGCCACACCTTCATAACTCCAAATACCCGGATTCGTTACAGTTCCTCCTGAAATACTCCAACCACCCCACGAATTGGTTATTCCTAAACGAGTCATGAAGGGAATTACGAACATACCTTGTCTCCACATTGGATCCAGAACAGGATCAGAGGGATCAAAAACCGCTAATTCATATAAAGCCATCGAGCCGGCCCAACCAGAAACTAAAGCTGTGTGCATTATATGCACCGAAAGCAATCGACCCGGATCATTCAATACAACAGTATGAACACGATACCAAGGCAAACCCATGGAAATACCCCTTTAGCAAAGAAAAATAGACACGATGTCGCTTTATTTTATCGCATTGGAAAAGACTATCTATATCCTATGTACCTAACCCCTCTAGGGGATTCTGTGTCAGAAAGCGTGAATATTTATTTCATTCCATTAAAAATAAGAAGCCAATTCTGTTCGTAAGAAGAAAGAGAAGCAGATCTATTCTATACTCGATAAGTGCCAATATGCAATGGGTAGCTTGGCCTATTTGGAAAAAACGAAGAATAGATCCCTATCCCTCTTTGTTTATCATTCCAATCACCGATTCCTTTTTCTTTATTCAATCTGTCTTACCTTCCTTATATGTATTATTTCAATCTACGTATTAATAGAATCTATAGTATTCATATAGAATAAGAAAAAAAAAATAAAGACAATAAACTGCGGATTCTTTCTTTCTCTTCCATTCTTACGTTTCCATATTAAAGTGTAGTTTTCTTACTTAAATTTAATAATATTAATCTAATATGCCCATTGGTGTTCCAAAAGTACCTTACCGGATTCCCGGAGATGAAGAAGCGACTTGGGTTGACTTATACAATGTTATGTATCGAGAAAGGACACTTTTTTTAGGTCAAGAGATTCGTTGCGAGGTCACGAATCATATTACAGGTCTCATGGTATATCTCAGTATAGAAGATGGAATTAGCGATATTTTTTTGTTTATAAACTCCCCAGGCGGGTGGCTAATCTCAGGAATGGCGATTTTTGATACGATGCAAACGGTGACACCAGATATATATACAATATGCCTCGGAATGGCTGCGTCCATGGCATCCTTCATTCTGCTTGGAGGCGAACCCACCAAGCGTATAGCATTCCCTCACGCGAGGATTATGCTTCACCAACCTGCTAGTGCTTATTATCGGGCAAGGACACCAGAATTTTTACTAGAAGTGGAAGAGTTACACAAAGTTCGCGAAATGATCACAAGGGTTTATGCCCTAAGAACAGGCAAGCCTTTTTGGGTTGTATCCGAAGACATGGAAAGGGATGTTTTTATGTCAGCAGACGAAGCCAAAGCTTATGGACTTGTCGATATTGTAGGGGATGAAATGATTGACGAGCACTGCGATACTGATCCAGTGTGGTTTCCAGAAATGTTTAAGGATTGGTAGTGGCCGGATTTCTTGTAAATTTATTTCAAACCTAAATTCAGGTTTTCTGCGATTTAATAGAAAATAGAAATACTTCATGATGATCAATCATCAGGTTAAGATCGATCTAAACCAATCCTTTTTTTTTCTATATACATACGACATGCCAACGGTTAAACAACTTATTAGAAACGCAAGACAGCCAATACGAAATGCTAGAAAATCGCCCGCGCTTAAGGGATGTCCTCAGCGTCGAGGAACATGTGCTAGGGTGTATGTGCGACTCGTTCAGATCATGAGTTCAAACAAATAAGACAATTTTTGAAGTATCCATGATCGGTACCAATGAATAGGATAGAGCTTCTCTATCCTAGATTTCTATGGTATATGGAATTTCTGGTTTCCTTTGGTGCAAATCCAATCATCTAAATTGGAAATTAAGAAGCAATTCCCCCATTGGTAGAAAATGGTTATCCATTAAGCGGAGGAAATAGTAATAAAAAGAAAAAGGCTTATGCTCCTTTATCTTAAAAGAACGGACTAACAGGGTCAGCTACTTAGCCAACTTTCATAATTAAATGCCGTCACTGTATGGATAACTCTTATTGTGAAAAGAGCTATTTACTCTATAATGGATAGGTAGAGCCAAAGAATGTGAACTATACAAGTTCACAATACCTTTTGATGAAATGAAAGAAAGGGCTCCGGTGTATAGAGAGGGCCTCACCGTTTAAAAGGGAACCATAGAAACGATGGAACCCACTATTTTTTTGAGTATCGTTAGAATTTGTTATTTCTATGCGAAATAACTGAAGAGAATAGAATAAAAAATCGTGGTTGGGAAGGTTACAGTAGCAAAAGCCATTGGAATTAATATTTTATATATCGGAATAATTCGTTTTGTTATTAATGGGAAAAAGGATGGCTAAAAGAAGAGAAATCATTAGTTATTCATTAAGGTTAATTTGATTCAATGACCAGAGTTCCGCGAGGATATATAGCTCGGAGACGACGAACAAAAATGCGTTCATTTGCCTCAAACTTTAGAGGGGCTCATTTAAGACTTAATCGAATGATTACTCAACAAGTAAGAAGAGCTTTTGTTTCCTCTCATCGAGATAGAGGCAGGCAAAAGAGGGATTTTCGTCGTTTGTGGATCACTCGGATAAACGCAGCAACGCGGATATATAAAGTATTCGATAGTTATAGTAAATTAATACACAATCTGTACAAGAAGGAATTGATTCTTAATCGTAAAATGCTTGCACAAGTAGCTGTATCAAATCCAAATAATCTTTACACGATTTCCAATAAAATAAAGATCCTCAATTAAATGGATAAAAAAGTAATATACAGGAATAATTAAAACCGAATTCCCGGAGAGGGAACTCCGGGAAGATACAATAAATTAAGATTAAGTGGTAGGAATCAACGAGCATGTTGCAATAAATAAAAAAACTATTTATTCTTCCCCATTTTTCTTTCTTATAACAAACACAAGAATCAAAACTGGATTACTTTCTTTATATAGGTCTGGCCCTTTCGAATAAAACATCAACAATCGGAACTTAAGTTCCGATTGTTGTTTCTTAAATTCTGGTTGGAGTTTCTTAAGTTTCGATTGGAATTGAACTTTTGCGTTAATTGAGGAATATGTCTATTCTTTCTGGGTCTAGGACCAGTAATTATTGAAATTGACTGGGCTTGAAATTGCTTCTCATTCTCATAGTTACGAAATGGTAAGAAAGATAAAATACGAGCCTGTTTTATAGCAAGAGTAATTAATCGTTGTTGTTTCAAGGTTAATCTATTTATTCGTCTCGATAATATTTTTCCTTGTTCACTAATAAATCGATTAATTAAACTCATGTTTCTATAATCAATTCGATCCCCCGGGCCAATCCGAGGACGCCTACGAAAAGGTTGTTTGGATTTACGAAAAGTTTGCTTGGATTTACGAAAAGTTTGCTTGGATTTATGAAAAGTTTGCTTGGATTTATGAAAAGTTTGCTTAGATTTATGAAAAGGTTGTTTAGATGTATACATGATTTATTCTTTATTTTAAAATTTGAAAAAAAAAATGGATTTCTTTATTTTATTAATTTTGGATCCAGAAGAAGTAGTCTTTCTTTGGTCCATATATTATTTGATTCATATTATTATTTGATTCATATATAGTATATGAATACCCTCTATACATATGAAATAATATCTACCTGAAATCAAATGAATTGATTTGTATTTTGTATTCTATCTATGTTCTATATATTAAATCTGTTCTTTGGAAAGATCGAACACACGATGCTCCTATTTTTTTATTTCGTCATGAGTCGTATGCTTGCGACAATAACGACAAAATTTTTTTAATTCTAATTGTCCGGGTGTATTGTGGCGATTCTTTTGAGTACTATATCTAGAAATCCCCGTCGATTCCTCATTGGCACCTTTTCGAACACAACTGATACATTCCAAAATAACTCTGATTCTAACACCTTTCCCCTTGGCCATGAACCTCCTTTCTTTTTTGGATTGACTTAACTTAATTCTTCTACTTATTCTGTTATTCTTCTATTTTGAATCCCAAGAAGAAGAATAAAATCCATTCGAATAAAAAATTTTTAAAATTCTTAAATTAAGTAATAAAAAATAGAGAAATAATTAAAGAATACAATCCTTGTCGAATTAGCAAGGATTTTGCTTCGAAATCCTTTCATTTAAGTAGCCAGCCCAGCCTCTTTCTATGCTCTGATTTCTGAGGCCTGACTTAGCTTGGATACCGCTTTTGATTGAATTTCTGTTTTCCAAAATGGGATTTGCCGAATTTTTCATGACTCTGAGGTTCAACCCAATCCATCTTTTCTTTCTTTTTCCTTCCTATACTAAAAAAAAAAGGATTGAAAAAGGGAAAATTTGCGTCATGTCACGAAGAATTCCTCGCATAGCAATAACTAGAATTAAAAAAAAGGGAATGACAAAGCATCTGGGAATAAACGATTAATTTCTATCAATAAACCTGCTAAAGCCCCAAACCATAGAGTACTTAGCACGGGCGCTACAGAGAGATATGTTTTTATATCCCGCATTGAAAATCCTCCTTCCTTATTGGAATACATATATGATCAGATACTCTTGCCCAAGATCATTTGTATTTCTTTTGTTTAGGCGAAATTCCTAACTAAAAAAACAAAATCAATATTCTATATATAGAATGAACGAATGAACGGTATAGACGAGATTTTCCTACCCCTAAAAAAGAAAAAGATGACCCCTTCTTCCTATACATTACCAAGGAATAGTAATCTTTCTTTTATAGGTGAAATTAGATAGGATTTTAGATGTATACCATTCCTTGATTATATGAGACCAAAAAGAAGAAATGACAAGAAGGTTCTATATAGATAGAGAAAGAGAAGAAAATTACGATGTGGAAAACAAGACAGGAATTGTGTACAATGCCATTATACAACAATTTGGAAAAGGGATGTAGCGCAGCTTGGTAGCGCGTTTGTTTTGGGTACAAAATGTCACAGGTTCAAATCCTGTCATCCCTACCTATTACTTCTTTCTTCTTTATGGGCAGTAGCGAGGAGATCAATTAAAGTGGGTATAACTTGAATTTGTGGATACTATACGTACGTGAGACACGTTAGGAGTAGAAAAGGGTTTTCTTTTTGAATGAAAGCGCTCTTAGTTCAGTTCGGTAGAACGCGGGTCTCCAAAACCCGATGTCGTAGGTTCAAATCCTACAGAGCGTGATTCCATCTATCTTATGTCGAAGCAGAGTAAAATAACTTAACAAAACAAAGTTGAATTGCAACTCCAATTTGACCTCCTCTCTGGTCTGGAGGAGGTCAATCAAAAAAGAAATATTACTCAATCAAAGATCCAACTGATCCCCACGTCTGTATTGCAAATACGCAGTCACGAATAATCCCGCTAAAGTAATAGGAATTAGGCCTAAGACGATTCCAAATAGAAAAACTTCAATCATTTCGATTTGTTCGAGGGGATAAAAAAAAAGAGGTACGATCTATCCCTAAATAGTAGTCTAAATTATCCACGAATCTCAATGACCAAGAAAAGAATTGATAATTAGTGTGGAAAAGAGTCGTAGAATACCAGGAATCCAAAAGAAAGATTTTTATTTTCTGACTTATTCATTCAATTCATTTCAAATAAGACGTATCTTGTTCAAGCCAATAAATAGAGCTGGGGTTATAGTTAAAGCAGCCAGTAGAAAACCGAAATAACTAGTTATAGTAAGCATGAAAGGGTTAAATTCCATTTATTTTTTTACTACACTACATATGTTGGTAAAGCACTTACCTAAGTTATGGAAAATTCATAATTCATCGGTTATTTTAGATAATACTAAAAAACAAGATAGAGTGAGATACAGAAGTGTAAAAGAAAATCGATTCATCAGATGGGACATGAGTCTCTAATTCCGAATCAAGAGATTTGTTGTGGAATCTGTCAGTTCTTTAAAGTAATAATATTAAGAACTAGATCATCTAACCCCATTGAAAAATTAAATTGGATTTTCGGGAGAATTTTGGAATATAAGATAAATAAAGAATTGAAACAGTCGAATATTCCCCTATTCCTTCTTATTTTAACTGATTGTATTCCATATGGAATAAGAGGAGAAGAAAAGCATTCCACGACCCCCCGAGCAAGGGGCCCCTTAAAAAAAGGAAAGCTCTTCCTTGAATTTACTTTATTTTTATTCCTTTTTCGAACCCCAACCAAAGTTGATTCGAAGACGAGTCACTTCAATTATCCTTTTAAGTTCTATCTTCTGTCTTTCCCTATTTCATCTCGTAAAGTTCCACGCTTGCAGTTTAGTCAAGAAAGTTAGACCTAATCCAACAAACAAGGCAAGGATTGATTACGAATCTTGATTCTTCAAAGAATGTTTTCTTTCTCTCATAACAGATTATCCACTATTCGATTTTCTATTTATTAGATATTATATTATGCTAACCAATTAAATTCCTTAAAGGGAAAGGTTGGATTCGAAGAAAACTTTTAACTAAAAAGGGATAGATTTCGCATATACTTGTCCTTATATTGTGTCAGTATGAGAATATCTTTCCTAAATTATTTATCCAAACCTATTGATCATTAACTTGGATTTTCCCAAGATCTTGGCCGCTATTCCGAATTATTCTACTAATCCGAAGCCAATGAAAATAAGCAGGACCCCCAAAAATTGGGGGTTTTC